GGCATTTTTATAAGATATCCGCGATTTCTCTCGATTTCTAATCCAATACACAAATTAATCGGTTCTATCAAGCTAGCTATATGTTGTGTATTGTCAACGATTTCTACATAAGGCGGTAGGATGATATCTTGAGCAGTTACATATCCGGGACCCCTGACACAAATAGACGCGTTACAAGTTCCATATAGATTACTTCTCAATACAATTTCTTTTAAATTCATTATAATTTCGTGAACCGATTCTTGAATACCCGTTATAGTAGAATATTCGTGGGGGACGTTCGCAGATTTTACACGTGTGATACATGTTCCTTCTATTTCTCCAAGCAAAGCTCTTCGCATCGCAATACCTATTGTGTCGGCCTGTCCTTTCATAAGTGGAGACAGAATAAAGCGCCCATAATAAAGACGTTTACTGTCTGTTTTTGATTCAACACACTTCCACTGTAGTGTCCGAGTAGATACTGTTACTTTCTCTCGAACCATAGTAAAAATATTTTTTATTTTATTTGATTGAATTATTTATTTCTCTTGTTTCTCTTGAAATTTGTTCACTCTTCATTTCTACACACGTCTTTTTTTAGGAGGTCTGCAGCCATTATGTGGCATAGGGGTTACATCCCGTACAAAAGTTAATAGTATACCACTTCTACGAATAGCTCGTAATGCGGCGTCTCTTCCGAGACCGGGACCTTTTATCATGACTTCTGCTCGTTGCATACCTTGATCTACGACTGTACGAATAGCATTTGCTGCTGCAGTTTGAGCGGCAAAGGGCGTCCCCCTTCTCGTACCCTTGAATCCACAAGTACCTGCCGAGGACCAGGAAACCACCCGACCCCGTACATCTGTAACCGTGACAATGGTATTATTAAAACTTGCTTGAACATGAATAACTCCCTTTGGTATTTTCCGTGCACTTTTACGTGAACCGATACGTACATTTCTACGTGAACCGGTTCTCGGTATAGCTTTTGCCATATTGTATCATCTCATAAATATGAGTCAGAAATATATGGATATATCCATTTCATGTCAAATCCATTCTTTATTTGTACGCTGGGCCTTTTAGTTAAGCCTGCTTATCCTTGTCTTTGTTTATGTCTCGGGTTGGAACAAATTACTCTAATGCGCCCCCGTCTACGGATTAGTCGACATTTTTCACAAATTTTACGAACGGAAGCTCTTATTTTCATAGTTGTCATTCCTTATCTTAATTCTGAATCTAATTCTTGGTAGAAAATAAGTTTCTTGAAATTTTTTATCTCGAATCATATTGAATAAAAACTACCTAATCTTTTGAATCCTTGTTTCGGAGTCGATAAATTATACGTCCTCTGGTTGAATCATAACGACTTACTTCAATTTTTACTTTATCTCCTGGCAATATCCGTATAAAACTACGTCGGATCTTTCCTGAAACATAACCTAGAATCAGATCTTCATTATCTAACCGAACCCGAAACATGCCATTGCGAAGCGATTCAGTAATTAAACCTTCGTGAATCCATTTTTGTTCTTTCATTCCGGGTAAAGCCTCCTTGAAGTATCAACTAATCGAGGAGAAATGATATTAGACAACTGACCCCCTTTCCTTTTTTTTTTACAAATACGAAGAGGTTTCGGATCCCATTTGGATATTAAAAGGATTACCATATATAACACAAAATTTCTCCGCCGATTCCTTCTAGTCGAGCCTCCCGGTCTGTCATTATCCCTCGAGAAGTAGAAAGAATTACAATCCCCATCCCACCTAAAATTCTAGGAATTCTTTGGGAGTTAGAATAGATTCGTAAACCCGGTCGACTTATCCGTTTTAAATTTAAAAAATTTCTATAGGGTCTTTTCCTATTCCTTCGATGGCGCAGGGTTAAAACCAAAAAAATTTTGGTTTTTTCTCGATGTTTTCTGACGTTTTCGATAAAACCTTCTCGGAAAAGTATTTTAACAAGGTTTTCGGTAATATTAGTAGATGCTATGCGAACAACTCTTTTTCGATCCATATCAGCATTTCGTATATAGGTTATTATCTCAGCAATAGTGTCTCTACCCATGATGAACTAAAACCTCAAAATTGGATATAATTAACATGTTTTTCTTTTTTTTTATTGGTTTATGAATATGAATTTTTCAAGGTATACGCGTGAGACACAATCTATGAATTAATCTAGTTCTTATTCTTTTGAAATATCCTAAAGATATCAGGATCTCATTTTATAATACCTCGGGAGCTAATGAAACTATTTTAGTCAAATTTAATTGTCTCAATTCGCGGGGGATGGCTCCAAAAATTCGAGTTCCTTTTGGATTTCCTTCTTGATCAATCACAACCGCAGCATTGTCATCATACCGTATTATCATACCACTGTCACGTTTCAGTTCTTTACAGGTACGAACAATTACAGCCCTGACTACTTCTGATTTTTCTAGGGACATATTTGGGACTGCTTCTTTGATCACAGCAACAATAACGTCACCAATATGAGCATATCGACGATTAC